GTTTAGAAAGCACTTACCTAAGTTTCAATTTGTCCAAACTAGGAGGATACTCCCAAATACCAATTGAAAGAATAAGTTCAATTGAAGGTTTGTTATTCATCTATCATTATAGACGGCACGAAGAAAGCGAAAGTAAGAAGTAGATAAAAATAAAATGAAAAAAATGCAGCATCTGTAACATCTACCCATCTGGAATTTTAATCAACCAATTCATTGAATAACTTTTGAATAACTTTTTGATAAACTAATCATACGAGATGGGTCGTATAACTTCATTCAACAACGAAATTCTTTTAAAATTAGTAAGTATGGCCTAGTTTCGATTTTGATCATTTCTTCTATTGTTGATTTTAGAGCCAAGCGTAAACTTAAGAATAAGAAAAAAAACTAAAACTTTTTACTTTACTTTACGTTTAACTCATTAAATACAGCAATAGGTTCATTCAGATAATATAATATCTTGAACAACTGAGAAAAAAGAAATTTATTAGACAATCATATAATATAGCTTTTATAGGTTTCCAATTTGATATTTGCATTTACTATTTGAAAGACCGATGCTCGCAGATAAATGCTCGGACCCTCATCAAATACAAGACTGCATCACACCTATTTTTTTTTTAAATAACAAAAAAATTAGAACAAAAATTAAAGGTCCATTTGGGAATATAATAAATAAATAGAATAAAGTAGGGTAAGAATATAATAATCTCTTGCATTGGAAAAATTGTCTATTGATCTATTGAACGGGGCAACATTTTACATCAATAAATAAAAGTAAAGCAAAAAAGAAATTATTTAACACTTCCTGATTAAAATTGCGTTGCTGTGTCAGAAGAAAGATAATTATACTGATTCGGTATACTCTAAAGACGCCGTCGGTACAATATTGACGATCTCACTAAAATGAGATTTCAGTAAATTGACATTTACTGATCTCATTTTTTACGGAATCAATATCAATCCCATTTGACTGTACAAGAATATGTGGAGCTCAGCATGTCTGGAAGCACAGGAGAACGTTCTTTTGCGGATATTATTACCAGTATTCGATACTGGGTCATTCATAGCATTACTATACCTTCCCTTTTCATTGCGGGTTGGCTATTCGTCAGCACCGGTTTAGCTTATGATGTGTTTGGAAGCCCTAGGCCAAACGAGTATTTCACAGAAAATCGACAGGGAATTCCATTAATAACTGGTCGTTTTGATTCTTTGGAACAACTTGATGAATTTAGTAGATCTTTTTAGGAGGGCCTAATGACTATAGATCGAACCTATCCAATTTTTACAGTACGATGGTTGGCTGTTCACGGACTGGCGGTCCCTACCGTCTTCTTTTTGGGATCCATATCAGCAATGCAGTTCATCCAACGATAAACCTATATCCGAATTTTATAACTTAACTATGACACAATCAAACCCGAACGAACAAAATGTTGAATTGAATCGTACCAGTCTATACTGGGGGTTATTACTCATTTTTGTACTTGCGGTTTTATTTTCCAATTATTTCTTCAATTAAGAAAACGAAAGAGAATCCAATAAGAATTCTAGGTATTCTCTTAGCGCATTCGGAAGGATCTCATCTAATAATTATCCATGACTGTTTATGTCTCTCTAGCACGAACACTTGATGAAATACGGAGTGAAGTGGGATAAATGGCCGATACTACTGGAAGAATTCCTCTTTGGATAATAGGTACTGTAACTGGTATTCTTGTGATCGGGTTAATAGGTGTTTTCTTTTATGGTTCATATTCCGGATTGGGTTCATCCCTATAGTAATCGAATGAGTTGAGTTCGAGACATGAAAGCGTAAGAACTCGGCGGGATTCCCCTCTTTCTTTGTCTGATTTGAGGGGGACAGACCCGTTGAGTTCCTAAGAATCATACTTTTTTTATTTGCCCACCACCTCTTATCTTATTCTTATATTATCTCATAATAACTCGAAAAAATTTTCTGATACATTGTAAAAATTCAAAAACAAGACTAGGAATCATTGAAGAACAGGATTAAGAATCATTACTCTTTCGGCACAAGAAAGAGTTTCGAAAATTCCCTTTCTTGTGTCGAAGACTACTCGGAAGACGAATACTCTCTCCTAGCATTATACGTTTCCCGCATTTATCCGTTCTTTCTATATAACATAACCAATTACTTCTGCCTAGTATTTAATCCAATTGGATTAGATTGTGAATCAAAAATCAAATTATTGATCCATTTTATGATATTGAAAAATAACAGTAGTAATATAACTAAACCACACCATTTTGCATAACAAAAGCTAAGAAAGGGAAAACCCAACCCAACAGCCTTCTTCAAAATCTACATATCAAAATCTCTAGATTATGGCTGGACACAAAAGTCCCAGTCGAGTAGGAAAAAAGTAAAAAGTCAATAAATCCGCAACCGCAAGTCTAGAAATTCATTTCAGCTAATTGAACCTTCTCGAACTGTTTCTTTTTAAGAACCAAAAAGATTTGTGCCAAAATAACAGATGCCAAGAAGACCAAAAGGCCTTGGAGGCGCAATGGGTCTTGAAGTACTATTTCTGCATCCCCTTGACCAAACCCTCCCACATTAGGATTACTCGTTAATGGTTGATCAAATTTGATGGATTCGCCCTCTGAAACAAGAAGTTCTGGTCCTGGGGGGATAATATCAACCACTTCTTGTCCACCCGTATCTGTTATGGTTATTTCATATCCCCCTTTTTCTTTTCGTAAGATTTTGCTTACTATACCTGCTGCTGTAGCATTATAAACTGTATTGTTACTCTTACTCCCGTCAGGATAAATCTGACCCCTTCCTCGGTTCCCGCCCACGTATATAGGATACTTTAAGAAGTAAATATCTTTCTTCGTAGCAGGGTCCGGGGAAAGTATAGGAAAGGTGATTTCACTATATTTCTGACCGGGTACGGGTCCTATCACAAGAATATTTTTTTTATTGGGGCGATAGCTCTGAAAAGACAAATTGCCTATCCTTTCTTTAATCTCTGGAGAAATACGATCGGAAGGAGCTAATTCAAACCCTTCCGGTAAAATAAGAACAGCCCCTACATTCAAACCCCCTTTTTTACCATTAGCAAGAACTTGTTTCAGTTGCATATCATAAGGAATTCGAACAACCGCTTCAAATACAGTATCAGGAAGTACCGCCTGTGGAACCTCAATATCGACGGGCTTACTTGCTAAATGGCAATTGGCACAGACAATACGCCCAGTGGCTTCGCGTGGATTTTCATAACCCTGTTGTGCAAAAATAGGATATGCATTTGAAATGGCTGTCTGAGTTATCATATATATCATGATCGATACAGAAATAGATCGAGTAATCTTTTCCTTTATCCAATAAAAAGTCTTTCTAGTTTCCATGGTCCAATCTTGATCCCAAAATTTCTACAATAAATGGGGTAAGTCACTAGTATAGTTTCCTATCCACGATTCTGCTAGTTATTGGAAAATAAATTAAATGGAATAATATTTTAGTTGAAATAATCTAAGATGACCCTACTCAATAGGTCGAAATAGAAAGCCTAAGTACGATTTTTAATGATTTAGGTAGGTACAACTACAAAGTAACAAACGTTCGAATTGATTAATAATAAAATAATTAAGTAGATCCTCTATCAGTCATTCATTGAATGATAAATAACTACAAGCGAAGGGGATACGCGATTTAAATAACGAAAAATCCAATATTTAAAAATAGTATCCAGAATGACTGGAAAAGTGGAAACTAGACCCGATATAATTTCATCATTATGAACAAATCCAAAATGTTTGTAGACAGAGCCAACCATTAGTTCCCAACCGTGGGGTGAGTGGAATCCGATACATAAATCCGTTAATAAAAGAATCGAAAAAGCTTTGACTGTGTCACTTAAGTTATATAGGAATTTCTGGGCCCAAGAGTTAAGAATAACAAGTTCTTGATTACCTAAAATAGAATAACCGCTTAGAAGAAAAAAACAGATTATATTTGTTGAGAAGTGCAAAATCGTATGGATTCCATCCTCATTGTGTATCTTGATTAATTGAATTATTTCTTTTTGGATTCCTATACGAAGTTTTTGTAGATGTGTCTCCGAATATTCCTCGATCATTTCCTCGAAGACGAGGAGTTCCTCTAATTTTAGGAATTTTGCTAGAATTCCCCTTTCTTGAATATCATTCAAAAAAATTTCGGATTGCCCAGCATTCCACCACTTAGTGACCCAAGATTCCAGGCTTTTATTAAATGAGAGGGAAAGGCACCAGGGCAAAAATACTATAAATAGAAGCTTTAACGCGGGAGTAAATGCTTTTTTTTTTGTCATTTTTTGATCGGCGAATTTTTAATCAACCAACCTCATTTGTTGACTCTATGAAATCAAATATTTCTTTGACGCATCAAATATTTCTTTGACGCATGGGTTATATACAAGATATGAAACCCATAAATTCAATTTATTTTCTTTGTTGTTATTGAATCTAGAAAGAATAAAGAAATCAACTAATAAGCCATTTCGAATGAAGAAATACTAAACAAATATTGTTTCACGATATCTCAATCAGTCAACAATTGTCTCCTTTGGATGAAGTATGGAAATAGCCTTTTTAACTAAAATAACTAAAACTACTTAATATTAATTTTAATATTAGTTAAATTTGGAGACGAAACTGTTGTATCAAAACAAAATAGCCAATATTTCAATTTCAAAACAAATTAACGGATTACTCACAGTCAGGAATAGAAATAGAATAATTGAAAAAGAAGCGATTACGATAATCAACGTGACAAAACAAAACCCAAATTGGCTAGTGATGAAATTGAGTTGTTCGTTGTGGATTGTTTATTAAAGAACACAAAATAAACGACAAAAACAAACGTCCATTGAAAAAAAATTTACCAATTTACAAGGTAGGATTTATCTGGATCTGGAGCTTTTATCTGGATCTTTGGATCTAAAGTAAAAGTAGCAATTCCAACTCCAACAATTATATTAAAACTTAACAAAAAAGATCCATTTCTTTATTTCGATTTTTTACTTGTTTGAATGAAATTTCATCGATTTTCATACGTATAAAAAACCACAAAAGGGGTTTCCTTTTAGTGTTGTTCTGCCCGCTTTGGCTCGAATGGGCCTTTTTTTGATGAAACTTCACACCTAAATTTTGTGTTATGTTGTCGAAAAAGATTCTTTTCTTTTTTCCCTACTACTGAGAAAGGCGCCTCTTTTCCACTGATTTCTCAAAATACTTCAAGAGGTACACGCAAGAAATAGGCCAATTCGGCAGCCCTTTTTTCAATTTCTCGTGGAATCAAATTATCATCAGTAAGAGTTAAAGGGATGGCTCCCTGTCCACGGATGTCCATATAAAGAACACGACGAGCAGAAATACCCTCTTTAACTTCTATTCGAATGGCCTGAATATCTTTTATAAGGAATCGCAGGAATATGCGACGATTTTTTCCAGGAAATCCCCAACGAAAAATACACACTATGCCTTCCCTTCTATCAAATCGATCATAACCACTGCCTACATTCCAAGAAATTGTGCACCACAAATAGGAGCTAATAAAGAGACCCGAGATTCCGTAGAAAGACATCACGATCCCCTGGGGAAAAAAAGATATCCAATTTTTACCAAAATAACTCGAAGTTCCAACCAATAGGAATCCTAATGAACCTAAAAAAAGGATAAAGGCCCAGCAAAAATTACTTATTTTGCGGGACCCCGTTATAAGTTCTATCCATCTATCTTCTGATCGCCAACTCATACTTGATCCAATTAAATTTTATTAGAATTTAGAGCATACCTCAAATTAATTTGACTTTACTTTTTTTGTTTCCCAAGTAACTCTCATCAACTAGCACTAGACCCCTTTACAAGTAAGGGCAGTAAGTCATCAAATTGAAATTTGTTAGAGCTAAAATCATAATATACCCCTTCCTTTAGGATATGTATGATATGATCCCACTCTAGATATACGATCGATAGATAGAGATCCGCGGGCTTTCTCTTTCAGCCATCCGGCGTCATGATCGATTTGAAAACAGCTAGAATTCATTTACTCATATATCATGTTTATATGCAGGCCTTCAAATTCTTTCCTTTATATTATATGCGGCAAAAATCACATGTTATACCGAATTCAATTAACTAGTATCCGTGTTATGATCCAAATCATAGTTTTGAAAACAAATCGAAGAAAATTACGCCCCAACAGATCTAAACAATCTTATTTTTTTGAACATAAAGAAATAAAGAAGCCATTGCAATTGCCGGAAATACTAGGCCTACTAAAGGCACAAAAATAGAAGGAAAGCTGAAAGTTGTCATAAAATGGGTTCCTCAATTTATTATTTGTACCTGTTATTTGTTGTTTATTTATAAATCCAAATATTTTATACTATAAATATAAATTATAATTATTTAATTCTTATTAATTTGAATTTAAGTCAATTGGAAATTCTTAGTATAGAGCTAACTATCTATAATATCTATAATAGATAAATATATAGTTAAATATCTAAGTTAATATTATTATATAGAATAAACGCAATAAATGGAGAACTAACTAAATGAACTTATTCATCTTTCGAATCCTTCTACACGAAAGATATGCAGTAGAATAGAATACCTTTTTGTTCTTTTTTTTTATCTGTACGATAAGACGAAATTTGTTTTTTTCCTAATTTGAAGAATGCACCTTTTTTGGATAAAGACTTCTTGATTAATAATCAAAATTATCCAACCCTTTTGATTCGTTCTACAGTTAGATCGTATGAAAACAAAAAAATTCCATTCTTACTTACTTTTATTCTGATAAACTAACTACTCATTTGCTAAAAAAAAAATAATAACAAATTTTACTTAGTTCTCTATTGAATTTTGATTCAAAGGAAGGAAATCATGGAACGCCAATAACTCACTCAGAACACTTTTTAAAATATTACGTGGGACAATTAGGTCGAATAAACCCTTCTCAAATAGGTATTCAGCCGCTTGCGAACCTTCGGGTACGGTTGTATTCAATGTTTGTTCAATTACTCGTTTACCCGCAAAAGCAATGTAAGCATCGGGTTCGGCAATAATGATATCACCCAACATACCAAAACTCGCTGTCACCCCACCAGTAGTAGGAGATGTAAGGATTGATACATAAAATAACTTTTTATTTGATTGATAATCATATAAAGCAGACGAAATTTTAGCCATTTGCATCAAGCTCAAACTTCCTTCTTGCATGCGCGCCCCCCCTGAAGCGCATACTATAATAAGAGGTAGACACTTATCGGTAGCGTACTCAATCAAACGGGTAATTTTTTCCCCAACTACGGATCCCATACTACCCCCCATAAAGTGAAAATCCATAATCGCAACTGCTACGGGAATGGCATTTAGTTGGCCGATGCCGGTTTGGACAGCCTCAGTTAATCCTGTCTTCCTTTGATAAGAATCAATGCGATCTTTATAAGGTTCGTCTTCGGAATGAAATTCAATGGG